CAGCGGATCAATCATTAACAATTTCATTGTCAATGTGAAATATTCATACAAAAAAAAAATGTGGGAGAGATGAAGAAGATGCAGGTTCATTTATCTGATTGGCTAGTCAAGCATGAGCTAATTCATAGATCTTTAGGCTTTGATTGCCGAGGAATAGAGACTTTACAAATAAAAACCGAGGATTGGGATTCCATTGCTGTCATTTCATATGTATATGGTTACAATTATTTACGCTCCCAGTGTGCCTATGATGTAGCACCAGGTGGATTTTTAGCTAGTGTGTATCACCTTACGAAAATACGGTATGGTATAGATAAACCAGAAGAGGTATGCATAAAAGTATTTGCTCCCAGGAGTAATCCTCAAACCCCGTCAGTTTTCTGGATTTGGAGAAGTGCTGATTTTCAGGAACGGGAATCTTATGATATGTTGGGAATTTCTTATGAGAATCATCCTCGCCTTAAACGTATCTTGATGCCTGAAAGTTGGATAGGCTGGCCCTTACGTAAAGACTATATTACGCCCAATTTCTATGAAATTCAAGATGCTCATTGATTGAAATTGAAATAAAATCTGGAGTCGTGTCGTATCGTGTCGTATAAGTAAAAAAGTGGTTTTTTATCATTCAATGAGCATCTTGGCATTCCCCTTCTAGATGAAACAGAGTAACTGGACTTTCATTCATATTGTGGAGGGAGGGGCTAAAATAAAAAAAGAAAAAGAGGCTCTCATTGCTCTTCCCCAATTGGGAAGATATCATCTAATATACATTTCGTATGAGCAGAAACAATAGGATTAGTCAAAAGAATTTTGCACCATGAACTTTGTACCGCGCACATCACTTAGTGGGGACCCCAGAAAGTAACTTGAGCAAGAGTGACAAAAAAATATGAAATTTGAAAGAAAAGACAGAAGAGACAAAATGAAGAAATGTAAAATGCGAAGAATAGGAGTTTATTTGTACTGTGTCTGAAATACATCCTTTCTATTCCTATCCTTCCACTCTTTTATTGAATCCTTTTAGCTCATTTTTTTTAGCTATTAGATTTGAGATATATACGAAAATTTAACATACTTTTGGAATAAGAAAAGTATGAAAAGAGAGGAAAAAATAAAAATGAAAAAGAAAGTAAAGAATATCTATCCCGATCCGTCTCAATGAATTAATTTCATTTGTATGAGGTATGAATATCTATCCGATACATTATTCACGTGTCAGGAACCAGATTTGAACTGGTGACACGAGGATTTTCAGTCCTCTGCTCTACCAACTGAGCTATCCCGACCATTTCCCGTGCATCATCCTAGCAGAGTACTTATATCTATGTCAATGAAAAGAACTAAAAAATAAAATCTTAACAAATTGGACCTAGCCCCTGAATTTCTTAGATCTTCAAAAAGAAGACTTTTTTTGTAAATGTAAGGAAAAAGATATGGACTATGAATGATTCAATTTGTTTAAACTGAGCCACTGATGAAAAAAAAAAAGAGGATGGGGATAAATAAAGAGCGAGGAATTAAAATGGGCTTTTATTGGGGATAGAGGGACTTGAACCCTCACGATTTAAAAATTCGACGGATTTTCCTATTACTATAAATTTCATTGTTGTTGGTATTGACATGTAAAATGGGACTCTCTCTTTATTCTCGTCCGATTAATCTTCAAAAGATCTATCAAACTATGGAATGAATCATTTGATCACTGAATATTCGAATTCGATTCTTTTTTCAACTTCAATTTTTCATAGATTTTTGGATCTCTATCGTTCTAATTAATAGAGGGTTTCTATAGATCCTTATCTCATACTATTACTCATATTAATAGTAATATAAATAAGAAATAAAGAATATAGAAAATCATATAGAAATATTATTCTATTATTAGATTCTAGAATAATGAGAATAATAGAATGAAGAAATATATAGATTCTTCATATATTTCTATCTAATTATGAATAGAATAAATATAATAATAGAACTAATAGAATATATATTTCTTAGAAAATAATAGAAATAGAAGATTTCTATTTTCATATATAGAGAGGATTCGATCTAAGATTTGGGTTGTGATTAATCGTTTGCTGTGTCAGTATGTATACGTACGTATTAGGCATATAAGGTTATCCTTTATGTCATTTCGATAGAAGGATTTTAGCTACTAACGTAACGTAGTCAATTTCATTCGTTAGAACAACTTCCATCGAGTCTCTGCACCTATCCCTTTTTATTATCATTTTCCATCGTTTTTTCTCTCAAAACAAAGATTTGGCTCAGGATTGCCCTTTTTTAGTTCCAGGGTTTCTCTGAATTTGGAAGTTACCACTTAGCAGGTTTCCATACCAAGGCTCAATCCAATCAAGTCCGTAGCGTCTACCAATTTCGCCATATCCCCCTTTACTTTGAGACAAGGATTCAGTTGTAATTCCATCCACCACCTCTTTCATTTATCTTGGCACTATTGAATTCATTAGGTAATGATTCCTATATCGAAAAAATGTATGCTGCTATTTTCTTTTTTTGCCCACACTATATTCTATATTCTATCATTTCATCTCTATTGGATGAACGAACTCTATTTGTTTCAATACGAAATGATTCTATCATTGATGTATCCGCAATTCAATATGGATAGATATATCCCACATATATATATGCCTTTCCTCCTCCTTCATTTTTACAGTGCAGTTTGTAATAGTGGAACGGTCGATATTCATTCTTTTTTTTTTTCATTTTGAATTCTAATTTGATTGATATATTGATATTTTATTTTCATATAATATGGAATTGAATTTCTATTTAGATATCTAATCTATCTAGATCTAAATAGTTTTCTTTTTCTAAATAGAATAAAGAGAATATAAAATATAGAACTAATATATAACTAATAACTAAGAAATAGAAGAAATTGAAATAATAAATAAATGAAATAAAAAAATAAGAAGAATCACTAGGTAATAGCTAAGATCCGATAGTTTCCTGTATTCCTATATACTATTGCTCTTATATCCGCCCGCTTAGCTCAGAGGTTAGAGCATCGCATTTGTAATGCGATGGTCATCGGTTCGATTCCGATAGCCGGCTCTTTTTCTTTATCGATTTTTTTTATTTCCATGATTGAAAATCTCTACTCTCGCTTTCTCTAAATGTCGGGTCACCAATCTATTATGTCATGGTAACTTGCAGCTATAGCTATGAATAAAAAAGTTGACTAGAACAATTAGATCTCTACATAAGAGGTTGGAAAACGTAACCTTTGCTTGAATTTCCTATATATACAAAAAATCCGAATATTGATAAAATTTATTTTATTCTGTTTTGTAGGACTTTAGTTAATTGAGTTTTGCTTTGCTGATCCTTGAGTTCAGTCTTAATTTCTATTTTTTTTTTCAAAGAAAAGTGAATCAAAAAGGAGCCTTTATATTTATATGTCTCGTTACCGAGGACCTCGTTTCAAAAAAATACGCCGGCTGGGGGCTTTACCGGGACTAACTAGTAAAAGACCCAGATCCAGAAGTGATCTTCAAACCCAATTGCGCTCTGGAAAAAGATCACAATATCGTATTCGTTTAGAAGAGAAACAGAAATTGCGTTTTCATTATGGTCTGACAGAGCGACAATTACTTAAATATATGCATATTGCTGGAAAAGCCAAAGGGTCAACAGGCCAGGTTTTACTACAACTACTTGAGATGCGTTTGGATAACATCCTTTTTCGATTAGGTATGGCTTCGACCATTCCTGGAGCCAGACAATTAGTTAACCATAGACACATTTTAGTTAATGGTCGTATAGTGGATATACCAAGTTATCGTTGCAAACCCCGAGATATTATTACTACGAAGGATAAAGAAAGATCGAAAGCTCTGATTCAAAATCATCTTGTTTCATCCCCCCACGGGGAATTGCCAAACCATTTGACTATTGACTCCTTACAATATAAAGGATTTGTAAATCAAATAATAGATAGTAAATGGATCGGTCTGAAAATAAATGAGTTGTTGGTCGTAGAATATTATTCCCGTCAGACTTGATTCTAACGAAAATAAAAAAGCAAGGTTCATACCAATTTTGATTCCTTTCGCTGAAGTAAATAGAGTACCTTGTGCCCTGGCTCATTCACGTATCAAAAAAGGATCGGCAATAGAATTCTTTTTCTTTTTTTCTTCTTTTCAATATCAATACGATATTTTTATTTGTATTTTACCTATCGCAGGGATTAATTAGGGATAGAGAATCTCTATTAATTAAGTAAATAAGGGTCTTACCGTTATAATAATGATATCGATTCTTATTTTATTTGATACATTGTAGTCGGTAACGTTGATGAATGAAAAGAAACGGAGAGAGAGGGATTCGAACCCTCGGTAAACAAAAGTCTACATAGCAGTTCCAATGCTACGCCTTGAACCACTCGGCCATCTCTCCTACAGAATGTTATTCTTGACCAAAACCCGAATGAATAGCGAGTCCTTCATCTTAATTGTAGTACATGTATAACCGCTCGATGGTTCTATAAGAAAAAATTGATTTTCCAATTAGTCTGTTTTTATGTTATTTTGTACTGTACAATTCCTTTTTTTGTGGGATCATTTTCCCCGAAGGGGGATGAGAAGAATTATAGAAGAAATTGCTAATTATGCCTAGATCTCGAATAAATGGAAATTTTATTGATAAGACCTCTTCAATTGTAGCCAATATTTTATTACGAATAATTCCGACAACTTCAGGAGAAAAAAAGGCATTTACCTATTACAGAGATGGTGCGATTTGATTTTTTCTTGTTTTTTTTACCCCTCAGTTTTACGAGAAAAAGAACGTATTTAATTTAGGAATAGAAAAAAACAAATTAGTAAAAGAAACCTACGCTTGGTGAAGGTGAAGTTTAGAGATAGATCAAATCCTTCTGTCGTGTATCCTCGATTGATGCAGCCTTAGATGCTTCAATTATCAATTTTAGTATTGAGCGAAAGGTTACATCTATAGGTTCTTTATTGGAGGTCAATACTACTTCATTTAGTACCAATAGGTGGCATCGGGGAAAAAGCACTACACCTAGGAATCAACAAGATAAAAACTTTGTTAGAAATAAACCTTTTCCTTATCGGTATCGGGACTAAAAAGAATGGTTAGGAAAACAAAGATCCATCTTATTCGTACTTTTGGTACCCGTATAACCATCAAAGACCGTTGAAGTGACTAATTCCTGGAAATCGTAAGCGTTGAGTACAAAGAAATCTTTGGAGTTACCATTTTTATCTAGCACTAATATGATTGGTGTTAAGAAAAAACCTCTTGTGGGAAGGCTGGCTAGAAATTTCTTGTAAAAATACCAGCTCCTGTCAGTTCATAACGAGAATAGTGAAATTTTGATTACATGAATTATTCCTCTTAGTACTATGCACAGAAGGGAGGAGCCGTATGAGATGAAAATCTCACGTACGGTTCTGGAACGGAGATTCTTTTACTAGAATGAACGACCGTAACGGATGTTGGCTCAATCCGAAGGAAATTATGCAGAAGCTTTACAGAATTATTATGAAGCTACGCGATCAGAAATTGATCCCTATGATCGAAGTTATATACTCTATAACATAGGTCTTATACACACAAGCAACGGAGAGCATACAAAAGCTTTGGAATATTATTTCCGGGCACTAGAACGAAATCCATTTTTACCACAAGCTTTTAATAATATGGCCGTGATCTGTCATTACGTGCGACTATCTTCACTATAGAAAGAAAAAAAAAATATTGAATCGTCTAGTAAATACTAGAAAAAAGATAGGCTTTCTACATAGGAATCGTCCAAAGTAACGATTTTTATCAGCTGTAGCAAGGAAAAAGACTTCGCGAGAACCAAAAAAATCGGAAGAAATAGGTATGGCCTATATACTATACTCTATGGATAAAGAGTCGAATTGATAGAGAAAGCACCGTAAAGATCCATTAGTAAGCTATTATTTGGTAAATACAGTTAAGAACTGCTTACTTATGTCATGATATGGGTGAGATATCAACTTATGTAATAGAGTTGATCTACTAAAGTATTGAGCAGCGGTGTAGCATCAGATCCCAAAGATAGTAAGTTCTTTTTTCTTAACGGAGGAAAGTCTTTTTCAAATATTCTATATAAATAGAAATCTCATATAACATATATGAAATACGAAATCGAGATAGTTACCTTTCAGAAAATTAAAACGATATCAGGGGATATCTATGCTTCATTCTTCTGAAGGTGGGAGAAAAGAGAAAACTAATCATTGATCCAAATTAGATTTAGAAACTTATGCAATAAACATCTTCTGGTTAACCCAAGAGAAAATAGAATAGATTGATGATAAATTGAATTCAGTTAGCATAGGATAGATTAAGAGAAGATGGGACGCAAAAAGAATCGATTGCTGAGCCGTATGAGGTAGGAAACTCTCAAGTACGGTTCTAAGGGAGGGAATTTACTAACCTATTCCGACCGAGGAGAACAGGCCATTCTACAAGGCGATTCGGAAATTGCGGAGGCTTGGTTCGATCAAGCTGCTGAGTATTGGAAACAAGCTATATCGCTTACTCCAGGGAATTATATTGAAGCACATAATTGGTTAAAAATAACGAGGCGTTTTGAATAAGACCATTCTCTTTTTTTTTTTTTTGTGGATCCAGCAATCAAATTAAATAAAGAGTTCCTATGAGAAGATCTAATCAAGAATTTTATTATATCCCCCTTCTTTAGAAATTTAGAAAATCATTCATAATTCTTAAGAAAAAAAAAAAGAAAAGAGAAAAGAAAGTAAATCTAGATTTAGATATTCTATTTAGCTATTTAGATTCTATATTAGATTTTTTAATTTTATATTAAAGTATATGGGCACTTCGCCATTCAGAATCTAAATAGAAAGAAGCTAGATTGCAAAAAAATCATTTTTTCGTTATCCTGTTAAATGTTTTGGCAATCTAAGAGGTCCCCTGGGCACCTATTATTTATGTCATAATAAATCCGAACACTTGCCCCGGATCGACTTCAATATCATAATTTCTCTAGTGAATAACTAAAGAAAATAGATGGATGGAAGATAGGAAAGAAAGGGACTAATCATAAATAAAATATCTATCTTTCATAAGTTCACTAAAAACTTGACTGTTGGCGGGTCTCTTTGTATGTGTTGTCCGGAAAGAGGAGGACTTAATGATTATTCGTTCGCCGGAACCCGAAGTGAAAATTGTTGTAGACAGGAATCCTATAAAAACGTCTTTCGAGGAATGGGCCAAACCCGGCCATTTCTCAAGAACAATAGCTAAGGGTCCTGATACTACCACTTGGATCTGGAACCTACATGCTGATGCTCACGATTTCGATAGTCATACCAGTGATTTGGAGGAGATCTCTCGAAAAGTCTTTAGTGCTCATTTCGGCCAACTCTCTATTATCTTTCTTTGGCTGAGTGGCATGTACTTCCATGGCGCCCGTTTTTCCAATTATGAAGCATGGCTAAGTGATCCTACTCA